GGTAAATAATGAAATGTACGATATACATATATATGTAATATGTACTAGATAAATTTATGTACAGGAAGTAGTTTATGGAGAATACCAGCTTTGGGTGCTGGTGGTGGGAGCGAGTCTTTCCTTCCTGATGTCCTGAGAAGCTGGAAGCTTCATTTTTGGTTTACAAGACCAGAGTAATGTTTATACTATCAGGGCATTGGTAAATTTTTATAATGTTGTTTTCGATTATGCTGGCTATAGGTATTAGAATGACAATAATAGTGAAGTAAGAGATTGAGGCGATTTGGCCGATGATGATAAATGGGTACTCTACTGGTTGGCCCCCAATTCATGTTAGGATGACAAGGTTTGCTACGAGGAATCAGTATAGGATTTGGGTGATAGGGCGGAATACTAGGCCTTGTTGTTTGGAGGAGTTTAGGAGGGGAAATGCGGCGAGGATGAGGATGGATAAAATTAGGGCCAAGACACCTCCTAGCTTGTTTGGGATTGAGCGTAGGATAGCGTAGGCGAATAGAAAGTATCATTCTGGTTTAATATGTGCTGGAGTGTTGAGTGGATTTGCAGGGGTATAATTATCAGGGTCTCCGAGAATATCTGGGAAAAATAAAACCAAAATTATGAGAACTATTAATAAAATGAAAACTCCCAGGAGGTCTTTGATTGTATAGTAAGGGTGAAAGGGGATTTTATCAGAGTCTGAGTTTAGGCCTGAGGGGTTGTTAGAGCCTGTTTCGTGAAGGAAGAGAAGATGAACTAAGACGAGGGCTGTGACAATAAAAGGGAGGATAAAGTGAAACGCGAAGAAGCGTGTTAGGGTGGCTTTGTCAACTGAGAAGCCTCCTCAGATCCACTCTACCAGGGTAGGGCCGATGTAGGGAATAGCTGAGAGAAGGTTAGTAATAACTGTGGCTCCTCAGAAGGATATTTGGCCTCATGGGAGGACGTAACCGACGAATGCTGTGGCCATAACTGTGAGGAAAAGAACAATTCCAATGTTTCATGTTTCATGAAGCATAAATGAGCCATAATAGATGCCCCGCCCAACGTGGAGGAATAGGCAGATAAAGAATATGGAGGCCCCGTTGGCGTGAAGGTAGCGGATCAATCAGCCGTAGTTTACATCTCGGCAGATATGGGTGACTGAAGAGAATGCTGTGGCAGTGTCAGACGTGTAGTGTATGGCTAAGAATAGGCCAGTGAGGATTTGGATTACAAGGCACACGCCGAGAAGAGAGCCAAAGTTTCATCAAGAAGAGATGTTGGATGGAGTTGGAAGGTCAATGAAAGAGTGGTTAATGATTTTGAGAAGTGGGTGTTTTTTTCGTATGATTGTCATTAAGTGTTTCCATAGTTGAAGTACAACGATGATTTTTCATGTCATAGGTCATAGTGAGAGTCTATGTGGAAATTATGACAGATTATATTTTTATTTTAAGTATTTTAGTTGCTTTAGGTTGCTTAGGGGCGTCTTTAAAGCCTTCACCAATCTATGGGGGTTTATGCTTAGTTGTTAGTGGGTGTGCGGGATGTTTGGCAATTTTAGGGTACGGGGGGTCATTTATAGGTTTTATGGTTTTTTTAATTTATTTAGGGGGGATATTGGTAGTGTTTGGTTATACGGCTGCTATGGCTACTGAAGAATATCCTGAATCGTGAATGTCAAATTGATTACTAATAATAGTGATTGCGGCGGGAATTTTATTTGAAGCAGGTTTGTTAGTGTTGGCCGAGGAGCTAGGTGAAGTTGATTTACCGTTAGAGGTGGTGAACACTATAGGGGGATGAGTAACTTATGATAATGATGAGCTAGGTCTTATAGGAGAAGGAGGAGCGGGTGTAGCTGCTTTATATAGCTGCTCTGCATGACTGATAATTGTTTCAGGGTGAACCTTACTGATAGGGGTTCTGATTATTATTGAAGTGACACGGGGAGGTTAGAAAATTAGGAGGACAGGGAAGCATAATAGGGTAATGAAGAATGAAAGAAAATAAAGTTTGATTAGGCCTTTCTGGTTGGTCAAAGATTTTGAGATATTTGCATGGAGGGAGGATAAAGACTTGGGGAGGGCTTTTTCTAATCAGAGAAGATCTAAAAGACTAAGGGCAGTATTGTGACTTGAATATAGGATTTTGTTGGGGGTTAGTCGGTGAATGATAGAAGTAAAATAGCCTAAGGATGTTGAGAATGTGGTAGGTGGTGTGGGTTTATTGGGTGTCAGGTTGTTAGTAAGTTTATTGAGTTCTAGGGCGATGATAAAGCCGGCAAGAGTAACTAGGATAGCTGTTATTTTTAGATATCAGGGCATAGTTATAATCGGAGTGTTGGTTAGGGGAATGTTAAGGGAAATGATATAGCCGGCAAAGATGCTTCCAAATGCTAGGCGTTTAATGGGGTTAATTAGTTTGGGATTATTTTCGTTGATTGATGAGATGGGAGCAAATCGGGGTTTAGTCATACAAGAGAAATAAATGATGCGCATGCTGTAGACAGCAGTTATTGAGGTGGCGATTAAAGTGATAAGAAGGGCTCAGGCGTTGGCATAGCACGTGTTAGCTGCTTCGATAATAAGGTCTTTGGAGTAGAAACCTGTAAGAAAGGGTATCCCTGTGAGGGCTAGGGAGCCAATAGTAAGACATGAAGTAGTGAATGGGAGAGATACTCAAAGATTCCCTATTTTTCGGATGTCTTGTTCGTCTTCAAGGCTGTGAATAATGGCTCCGGAGCACATGAAGAGTATAGCTTTGAAGAATGCGTGGGTGCAAATGTGAAGAAAGGCTAAATAGGGTTGGTTAATTCCTAGGGTTACTATTATAAGTCCGAGTTGACTGGATGTGGAAAATGCTACAATTTTTTTGATATCGTTCTGGGTGAGGGCACAAATAGCTGTGAATAGGGTGGTTATGGCACCTAGACATAATATAGTTGTTAGAATGAAACTATTATTAGAGATTAGGGGGTGGAAGCGAATTAAGAGGAAGATGCCTGCAACTACTATAGTGCTAGAGTGAAGAAGAGCTGAGACAGGAGTGGGGCCCTCCATGGCTGAGGGAAGTCAAGGGTGGAGGCCGAATTGGGCAGATTTTCCTGTGGCGGCGATTAGTAAACCTATTAGGGGAATTGTATTAGGGTTATTATTAATAAAAATCTGGGAAAGCTCTCATGAGTTGGTGTTGAGACAGAATCAAGCTATTGTTAGGATAAAGCCAATATCTCCAATTCGATTATACAAAATGGCCTGTAGGGCAGCAGTATTGGCATCTGTCCGTCCGTACCATCAGCCAATAAGGAGGAAGGATATAATTCCCACTCCTTCTCAGCCGATAAAAAGTTGAAATATATTATTAGCGGAGGTAAGAATAATTATTGTGATAAGAAAGAGAAGAAGATACTTGATGAAACGGTTAAGGTGGGGGTCGGAGTGTATATATCAGGACGAGAATTCTATGATTGATCAAGTAACAAATAGGGCGACGGAGAGGAAAATAATGCAGAAATAATCAAATTTAAAGCTGGAGGTGATTTTAATGGAGTTAATTGTGATTCAGTGTCAGTTGGAAATAACAACTTCTATGTTGAATGAAAAAAATATAGTTAGTGGGATTAGGCTTGTAAAGAATGCATATTTAATAGAGGCTGTGACATAGTTAGGGAAATTAATGTTTTTGGTAAAATTGGTAAGGGAAATTAACATGGGGAAAGTCAGGAGGAAGAAGATCAGGAAGACAGAGGATGTAATGGTGTTAATTACTTTTATTTGGAGTTGCACCAAGTTTTTGGCTCCTAAGACCAATGGATTACTTCTATCCTATAAAAGTAAGAAAGCCATGGGTTTAGTCATGGGGGCGTGAGTTAGCAGCTCTTGCAGTCTTTCTTGGTAAATAAAGGGGAAAGTCCCTTATCATCAGGGTCACGGTCTGATGTTTTGAATAAACTATATTTACATAGTGTGGGGCCTATAATTAGTTTAGGGTTGGCTATTAGGAGAATCAAGGGGAGGATGTGAAGACTTATTAGTGTAAGTTCTCGAGTGTGGGAGGGTTGAAGGTTAATTATATGGTTGGTTAGTTTTCCTCGTTGTGTAGTAATAATTATGTATATTGAGTAAAGGGAAGTAATTAGGATATTTAAACCTATAAGGGCAATTGAAGGATTTGATCAGGAGAACAGAGAGAGGGTAATTATTAGTTCACCAATAAGGTTGATTGAAGGAGGGAGGGCGAGGTTTGCTAGGCTTGCGATAATTCATCAGGTTGCTATTAGGGGAAAAATGGTTTGAAGGCCTCGAGCTATAATTATAGTTCGGCTATGGATGCGCTCATAGTTTGTATTAGCCAGGCAGAAGAGGAGGGAGGAGGTTAGTCCGTGGGCGATTATGAGTGCGGTAGCTCCTATAAAACTTCAGGGGGTTTGAATTATGATAGCGGCAATGACTAGGGCTATGTGACTTACTGAAGAGTAGGCAATTAATGATTTTAGGTCAGTTTGTCGAAGGCAAATGGAGCTAGTTATAATTATTCCTCATAGGGAGAGTAGGATGAATGGGTAGGCCATAGATTTTGTTATGGGGTCAAGGATAATAGAAATGCGTATTATGCCGTAGCCTCCTAGTTTAAGGAGAATGGCGGCTAGGATTATAGAGCCAGCAATAGGGGCTTCTACGTGAGCTTTAGGAAGTCATAGGTGAACACCGTACATGGGCATTTTGATAAGAAACGCTATTATGCACGCTAGTCATAGAATATTATTTGATCAAGAGGGGTCTATAGGGTGAGAGCGGAGAGATATTAATATTATGTTTAGGGTGCCTAAATTTTTATGAAGAGAAATTAAGGCAATTAGGAGGGGGATGGATCCAATTAATGTATAAAATAGAAAGTAAAGTCCTGCATTTAATCGTTCAGTTTGATTTCCTCATCGGGTAATAACAATAAGCGTTGGGATCAATGTGGCTTCAAATAAGATATAGAATATAATTAGCTCGTTAGCAGAAAATGTGATAGTGAGGAGAATTTGAAGGCTAATAAGAAGAGAGATGTAAGTTTTTTTACTTAAGCCAGACTCTTTATGCAGATGATTTTGACTAGCAAGGAGTATAAGGGGGAGAAGTCAGGTTGTGAGAATTAAGAGGGGGGTGGATAAATTGTCGGTGAAGAAAATAGGGGAAAAGCTGATGATGCCATCAGTGTGAAGGGAAAGGGAAATGAGGGAAATGATGCTGATGATAAAGCTGTAGGAGGTTGTGTGAATTCAAATTTTTTTGTTATTAGAGAATCAGGTGAGGGGCAGGAGTATGAGGGAGGGGAAGATAATTTTTAACATTGGAGTAAGTTTAGGTTTTGAACGTAGTCAGTTCCGTATGTGCTGGAAATTATAGCCAGGAGAGCTAGACCAATAGCTGCTTCACATGCTGCAAATACTAAAATAACAATAGGAAGAGAATATATGATTATGGATTGAGAGCTGAGTGACGAGAAGGCGGTTAAAATAAATAAGCATAACATTATTCCTTCGAGGCATAAGAGGGTAGACATGAGGTGGGATCGGAATATAAAGGTGCCTAGAAGGGAAAATATGAAGGCTAGGATGATGTTAGTAGTTGAGGAAATCACTCTGGCAATTATGGGATAGAACCATAATCTAATGAGCCGAAATCATTAATTTTAATTAAACTAATTACCATTACTCGGTTCACTCTAAGCCTTTATTTATCCATTCGTAGATTAGGCCTAGGCCTAGGATTGAAATTAAGATAAAGGATGTGATTATTATCGCGGAAAGCTTGGTGATTTGAATGGCTCATGGAAGGGGGAGGAGGAGTGCAATTTCTAGGTCGAAAAGAAGGAAGGTAATAGCTACGAGGAAAAATTTTATGGAGAAAGGGAGTCGAGCGGAGCTTAGGGGGTCAAATCCGCATTCGTAGGGGCTTGCTTTTTCTGTGTAGATATTAAGTTGAGGGAGTCAGAAAGCGACTGAGATTAGGATGAAGGATAAGGAGGCGTTGATGAAGAGGGCAACAAAGAGATTAATTACTTTCTTCCAGACTTTTCTAGACCTAACTGATTGGAAGTCAGTTGTACTTGTTATACTAAGAAAGTAGGATCCTCATCAATAGATGGATACATATAAGAAAAGTCAGACTACGTCTACGAAGTGTCAGTATCATGCTGCTGCTTCAAATCCAAAGTGGTGTTTAGAGGTGAAGTGAAATTTAAGTTGTCGGAGAAGGCAGATTGTTAAGAAAGTGGAGCCAATAATTACATGGAGGCCGTGGAATCCTGTGGCCATGAAGAACGTAGAGCCGTAGATTCCGTCAGAGATCGAGAAGGAGGTTTCGTAGTATTCGGAGGCTTGAAGGATTGTAAAGTAGGCTCCTAGGAGAATAGTAATAAGAAGGGCCTGGTTTATATTATTTCGTTTTCCTTCTATGAGGCTATGATGTGCTCATGTAATAGAGACCCCTGATGCCAGAAGAACTGATGTATTAAGGAGGGGAACGTCAAGGGGGTTAAGGGGAGTAATTCCTGTGGGTGGTCAGCATCCTCCTAGGTCGTGAGTAGGGACCAGGCTTGAGTGATAGAAGGCTCAGAAAAAGCCCGCAAAGAAGAAAACTTCGGAAATAATAAATAAGACTATTCCGTAACGGAGGCCTTTTTGGACAATAGGGGTATGGTGGCCTTGGTAGGTTCCCTCTCGGATTACATCTCGTCATCATTGATACATGGTGAGGATGTTAGTTAGGAGACCTAGAGACAGGAGGGTTGAAGAGTTGAAGTGAAATCATATAACTAAACCTGAGGTTAGCAGTAGGGCTGAGAGAGCTCCTGTGAGGGGTCATGGGCTTGGGTTGACTATATGGTAGGCATGTGTTTGGTGAGTCATTATGTATTATCATGTAAATAGAGGCTTACTAGGAGAGTAAAGACATAGGCTTGGATGAGGGCTACTGCAAATTCAAGAATGGTAAGAAGAGATAGGATAAGAAATGTAATTGTGGCGGTAGGGGTGCTGATGGAGGTGAGAACGAGTGTAGCCCCTCCGATAAGGTGAATTAAGAGATGGCCTGCTGTAATATTAGCTGTAAGACGAACTGCTAGGGCTATAGGTTGAATAAATAGGCTAATAGTTTCAATAATAATAAGTATAGGAATAAGTGGAATGGGTGTTCCCTGGGGAAGAAAGTGTGCTAGGGACGGTTTTATTTTGTGGCGGAAGCCCAGGATAACAGCTCCTGCTCATAGGGGGATTGCTATTCCGAGATTTATTGATAGTTGGGTTGTTGGTGTAAATGTATGGGGAAGAAGACCTAGGAGGTTTGTTGATCCGATGAAAATAATAAGGGCTGTTAATATAAGGCATCATGTTCGTCCTTTTGGAGAATGAATTAGTATTATTTGCTTAACAATTAATTTAATCAATCATTGTTGAAAGGTAACTAAGCGATTAGTTGAAATTCGTTTAGATGATTTTAGGAGAAAAGATGGGAGGAGGACAATAAAAATAATAATTGGTAGGCCCATTATTGTAGGGGTAATGAAAGAGGCAAATAGATTTTCGTTCATTTTAGTTCTCAAGGGTTTTTGGCTTTTGTTGAGCTCACAGACTTGACAAGAGGGGATAGAGGAAATTCTTGGGAAGAAATTTTTAGTTGTATAAAAATAAATAGAGTAATTGTGGCGGAGAGCACTGTGATAAATCATGTAGATGTATCTAGTTGTGGCATACCATTGTGGAGACCGCGGAAGTCTCGAACTTTAACTTAAAAGGTTAACGCTTTAAGCTTCACAATGATTTAAACTATGGATGAGGATCAGTTTTCAAAATGCTTTAGAGGTACCATTTCTAGTACAATTGGCATAAAGCTGTGGTTTGATCCGCAGATTTCTGAGCATTGGCCGTAAAATAATCCTGGACGGTTTGACGAAATCGTGGCTTGATTTAGACGCCCAGGAATTGCATCTGTTTTTAAGCCTAGAGAGGGTACAGCTCAGGAGTGAAGTACGTCCTCAGATGAGATTAGCATACGAATAGGAAGTTCTATAGGTAGAACAACTCGGTTATCAACTTCTAAGAGTCGCAGATCCCCCGGCTTAAGGTCGTTTGTGGGAATTATGTAGGAGTCAAAGCATAATTCTTCATAGTCTGTATATTCATAACTTCAATACCACTGGTGCCCTATGGTTTTTACTGTCAAAACTGGATTATTAATTTCATCTATTATGTAAAGGATTCGTAGGGAGGGGAGGGCAATTATGACAAGAATTACTGCTGGGAGGATAGTTCAGATGGTCTCTACCTCCTGGGCGTCTATAGTACTAGTGTGAGTAAGTTTGGTTGTTAATATAAGTGTAATAATATAAAGAACTAGAGAGCTAATAAGAAATACAATTATTAGGGTGTGGTCATGAAAATTTATTAATTCCTCTATAATAGGGGAAGTGGCGTCTTGAAGGCCTAGTTGGAGGGGATATGCCATTCAAGATATACAGATGTTGAGTCTATAATTTGACCTTGACAAAGTCATGTAATTATTTTACTAATATCTCATAGAGAAAGACATAGAGGTTATGGTGTTGGCTTGAAACCAACTTCAGGGGGTTCGACTCCTTCCTTTCTTATTTAACTTTGACGAATGTAGGTTCTTCAAATGTGTGGTAGGGAGGAGGGCAGCCATGGAGTCATTCTAGGTTAGTTGAGGTATGATCTACAAATGAGACTTCGCGTTTTGAGGCGAAAGCTTCTCAGATTATAAAAATTATGACGAGTACGGCAGTTAGTGAGATGAATGAGCCTATGGAAGAGACGGTATTTCATGTTGTATAGGCATCTGGGTAATCCGAGTAACGTCGTGGTATTCCTGAGAGGCCAAGGAAGTGCTGCGGGAAGAATGTTAAGTTAACTCCTACAAATATAATAGCAAAGTGGGTTTTAGCTCATATGTCATCTAGAGTATAGCCTGTAAACAAGGGGAATCAATGAACGAAGCCTGCTATAATAGCGAAGACAGCCCCCATGGATAGGACATAGTGGAAGTGGGCAACAACGTAATAGGTGTCGTGGAGGACAATATCTAATGAAGAATTTGAAAGTACGATGCCAGTGAGGCCCCCTACTGTGAACAGGAAAATAAACCCCAGAGCTCATAGTATAGCTGGTGATCATTTAATGTTTCCTCCGTGAAGGGTAGCAAGTCAGCTAAAAACTTTAACTCCAGTGGGGATTGCAATAATTATAGTAGCTGATGTGAAGTAGGCTCGTGTATCTACGTCAAGGCCGACTGTAAACATATGGTGAGCTCACACGATGAAGCCAAGAAAACCAATGGATATTATGGCTCAAACTATTCCCATATACCCGAATGGTTCTTTTTTTCCTGAGTAGTAGGTTACGATGTGGGAGATAATACCGAATCCTGGTAAGATGAGAATATATACTTCAGGGTGGCCGAAGAATCAGAATAAGTGTTGGTATAAAATTGGATCCCCTCCCCCTGCGGGATCAAAGAAGGTGGTGTTCAGGTTCCGGTCTGTGAGTAGCATAGTAATCCCGGCAGCTAGGACTGGGAGAGAGAGGAGAAGAAGGACGGCTGTGATAAGAACTGATCAGACGAATAAGGGCGTCTGGTATTGAGTCATGGCTGGGGGTTTTATGTTGATAATAGTAGTAATAAAGTTAATTGCCCCAAGGATAGAAGAAACTCCAGCTAAATGGAGGGAGAAAATTGTAAGATCAACAGATGCCCCTGCGTGTGCTAAGTTACCAGCTAGTGGCGGATAAACCGTTCAGCCTGTCCCTGCCCCGGCTTCTACTATTGATGATGCAAGGAGAAGAAGGAATGAGGGTGGAAGAAGTCAGAAGCTTATGTTATTTATTCGGGGGAAAGCTATATCGGGGGCCCCAATTATTAGGGGTACAAGTCAGTTGCCGAAACCCCCAATTATTATAGGTATAACTATGAAGAAAATTATTACGAATGCGTGGGCGGTAACCACTACATTATAAATTTGGTCATCCCCTATTAGGGCCCCTGGCTGCCCTAGTTCGGCTCGGATAAGGATGCTGAGGGCGGTACCCACTATACCTGCTCAGGCTCCAAAGATAAGGTACAAGGTTCCGATGTCTTTATGGTTGGTTGAAAATAATCAACGGTTAATTATCATAGGTAAGATGGCTGAGTAAAGCATTAGACTGTAAATCTAAGCACAGAGGTTAAGCCCTCTTTTTACCAGCCTTAAGGTGATATTCACATCGAATTGCAAATTCGAAGGTGTAGATAACTGATTCTACTAAGGCTTCTCCCGCCCCCTTTCTGTAAGGCGGGAGAAGTAGATTGAAGCCAGAATTAGGGTATCTAGCTGTTAACTAGAAATTTATAGGTTTGAGTCCTATCGATCTAGGGAAAGGGCTTAGCTTAATTAAAGCAATTGATTTGCATTCATTAGATGTAGGATAAAGTCTTACAGCTCTTATGCAGAAGTTAAGTTGTGGAACTTACTTAGAGCTTTGAAGGCTCTTGGACTTATTATCCTAAACTTCTAGAGGAATAAGAGGGGAGAGAGGGGAAGGGTAAGGGTGCTAAGGATGGTTAGGGGGGAGAGAGAAGAATAATTTTTATAATTTATGTGGTGGGATAGTATTTTTAGGTTATTGTTTGTGGGGAAAGTAGTAAGGGATGTTGAGTAAATAATGCGAGTGTAAAAGAATAAATTAATTAAGGCTATTATAGCCATAATGGTAGCTAGGATAAGGGAATTATTTTTGAGGAGCTCGTTAATAATGAGTCATTTGGGCAGGAAACCCGTGAGGGGTGGGAGGCCCCCTATAGAAAGGAGAATTATGGAAGCAAGAGGGAGAAGAATAGGTATTTTATTTCATGAAAGTGATAATGAGTTAATGGAAGTGGAAGAGTATTGATTGAATATAAGAAACATGGGAATAGTGAAGACTACGTAGATTATGAGGTTGAGGAGGGTGAGATTAGGGTTAAAGGGGAGGGCAGAAACTATTCATCCCATGTGAGCAATGGAGGAGTAGGCTATGATCTTACGAATTTGTGTTTGATTGAGGCCATTTCATGCCCCAATAAGGGTGGAGATTATAGCTGATGAAATAATGATATAGGGATTGAGGAGTTCGTGAATTTGGAAGAGGATGGAGAGGGGGGCAAGTTTTTGTCATGTTAGAAGAATAAGGCCCGTATGAAGGGGAATGCCTTGTGTCACTTCGGGGAGTCATGAGTGGAAAGGTGCTAGGCCTAGTTTTATGGCAAGGGCAATGAAGATAAAGAAAGTTAGGATAGGGTCGGTTTGTGATTGGGGGGCTCATATTCCTAGCTGTTTATAATTTAGGATAATTGAGAGAAGGAGCAGTATGGAGGCTGTCGCTTGTGTGATGAAATATTTGGTAGCGGCTTCTGTAGATCGGGGGTTGTGCTTGGAAATTATAAGGGGAATAATAGCTAGGAGATTTATTTCGAGGCCAATTCATATTAGGAGCATGTTACTGCTCAGGAGGGTAATAACCGGGCCTGAGAAGATTGTGAAATAGATGATTAGAAGGGCGATTGGGTTAATTAGTATGGGAGGGATTTAAACCAACATTTTCGGGGTATGGGCCCGATAGCTTTATTAGCTGACCTTACTTGGTAGGATTGAGTGTAAAGGTAGCACGGAGAGTTTTGGATTCTCAAGGGCAGGTTCAATTCCTGTTATCCTAGAAACAAGAGGGTTCAAACCTCTATTATTTACTCTATCAAAGTAACTCTTTTATCAGACATGTTTCTAAACGTAGGGGGGGATAGCTGCTAGGAAGATAGGAGTAGAGATGTGTCATATGCAAAGGGCTAATGTAAGGGGGAGAAAATTTTTTCATAGAAGATGCATAAGTTGGTCGTAACGGAATCGAGGGTAGGATGCTCGGATTCATAAGAAAAGGGAGGTAAGGAGGAGGGTTTTAATTATGAAATTTATTGAGAAAAGCTCAGGGTGGAGGGGGTTGTGGAAAGGGCTAATAAAAACAATTGTTGATAGGGCATTTATTATAATGATATTTATATACTCAGCTATAAAGAAGAAGGCGAAAGGGCCAGCGGCGTATTCAACGTTAAATCCAGACACGAGTTCGGACTCCCCCTCAGTAAGGTCAAAGGGGGCTCGGTTAGTTTCTGCTAAGGTGGAAATATATCATATTATGGCTAGGGGTCAAGATGTGACTAGGAGTCATAGGGGTTCTTGGGTAGTGATAAGAGATTGAAGGGAGAAGGATCCGTTTATTAAGAGGACTGAGAGAAGAATAATAGCTATAGTTACTTCATAGGAAATGGTCTGGGCTACTGCTCGTAGGGCACCAAATATAGAATATTTGGAGTTAGAAGCCCATCCGGATCATAAAATAGAGTAGACAGATAAGCTTGAGGTGGCTAAGATAAATAGTATACCTAGATTAAGATTGATGAGAGGGTGGGGTAAGGGTAGGGGGACCCATAGGGTTAGGGCAAGAAACAGAGATAGGGCGGGTGCAATAATAAAAAGGGTTGTTGAAGTTGCTAGGGGACGTAGGGGTTCTTTAATGAAGAGTTTCATGGCGTCAGCAAATGGTTGGAGAATACCGTAGGGTCCAACGATGTTAGGCCCTTTGCGTAATTGCATGTAGCCTAGAATTTTCCGTTCTACGAGGGTTAAGAAGGCTATTGCAATAATAATAGGGATTAAGAAAATAAGAATATTTACGAGGTGCACTATTAGGGAGAGGATTTGAACCTCTGGTTGTAAGGTTTTAAATCTTATGCAATTACCGGGCTCTGCCACCCTAATAAACCCTTGTCTAGGGTATAATATTACATGTTTTTTATATTAAGAAAGTTTCATATATATCCAGGGAGCGCTTGGGGCAAGGTGGCTCCATTTCTCTTGTCCTTTCGTACTGGGAGAAATTGTATATAGATAGAAACCGACCTGGATTACTCCGGTCTGAACTCAGATCACGTAGGACTTTAATCGTTGAACAAACGAACCTTTAATAGCTTCTGCACCATTGGGATGTCCTGATCCAACATCGAGGTCGTAAACCCTAATTGTCGATATGAACTCTAGAATTGGATTGCGCTGTTATCCCTGGGGTAACTTGGTCCGTTGATCAAAAGATATTGGGTCAATTAGATGAAGGGTACTTAGACTTGTGGGTCTAGGTTAAAATCATTCGGAGGTTTTTTTGTTCTCCGAGGTCACCCCAACCGAAATCATTAGTTTATATTTTAATTTTTATGCCATTAGGGGTCAGAAGGAAAAAATTAAACTAAGAGATTAAAGCTCCACAGGGTCTTCTCGTCTTATAAGAATATCCCCGCCTCTTCACGGGGAGGTCAATTTCACTGATTAGAAATAAGAGACAGTTGAACCCTCGTTTGGCCATTCATTCTAGTCCCTAATTAAGGAACAAGTGATTATGCTACCTTTGCACGGTCAGGATACCGCGGCCGTTTAACGTTAGTCACTGGGCAGGCAGTGCCTCTAATACTTGTGATGCTAGAGGTGATGTTTTTGGTAAACAGGCGGGGTTCGTGTTTGCCGAGTTCCTTTTATTTCTTTTAATCTTTCCTTTGTGCACTCCTGTGTCGGGTTAACATAGAGGTCAAGGTGGGTTTTATGTATAAATTAAGCACCTTAAGTATGTTAATTAACAATGGGCATCCGGTTTGTTATACGTTTGTGCGAGGAGAATAAGATTCTTGTTACTCATGCTAGCAGTATCTCATCTATAAAGTGATAGATTAACCCACTTAGGGGGCTAGGAAATCGCTTGAGAATAAAGGAATTATGGAAAATAAGGCTTTGAGCTTGAACGCTTTCTTTATTGATGGCTGCTCCTAGGCCAACAATGGGCTAGGAAGAGGGCTTATTCACTATCTCAGGTTGTATCCATATCTAAAGAGCTGTCCCTCTTTAGATTAAATTTTAAGCTTGCATTAAGATTAAGGTTTCTTGTGGCAGGCTTAAAATTGAACTAAAATTCATTAGGTGGGTAACCAGCTATCACCAGGCTCGGTAGGCTTTTCACCTCTACTCGAAAGTCATCCCACTATTTTGCCACATAGACGGGTGCGTCCTAAAGACTGCTCTCGGGTAGCTCGCTTGGTTTCGGGGTCTCTAGCTAAAGTTCTCTTAGTTAGAAAATTTCTAGCTAACTCATTATGCAAAAGGTACAAGGTTTAATCTTTGCTGTCTTTTACTTTAAATTTGTCTTTCATCATTCCCTTGCGGTACTATCTCTATAGCGCCTAGCGATAGGTTCTTTCTCCAATACTTCTATTTTTAAATGATTTGGTTTATAGTGTTAAGAATAGTTGAGTTTAAGTTTTAGGGCTAGAATTAGTTCAGAGCGTCCATATTGTGGATTCTTCTGGGTGTAAGCCAGATGCTTTAGGTTTAAGCTACGCTATGATTATTCCAAGCACACCTTCCGGTATGCTTACCTTGTTACGACTTACCTCCTCTAGTAAATTTGTTAGATTTAATTATGTATAGAGTTCTATTCATTTAGTTTGAGGAGGGTGACGGGCGGTGTGTGCGTACTTCATTGCTCAATTCAATTAAGCTCTCTATTCTTAATTTACTACTAAATCCTCCTTTGTCCTCTAGTTTCATAGAGGGTGTCGTTAATGTTCTTGTGGAGAAAATGTAGCCCATTGCTTCCCACTTCATAGGCTACACCTTGACCTAACGTTTTTATGATTGTTCTCTTGCTTACTATGATTCTTTTTAAAAGGTTTGCTGAAGATGGCGGTATATAGGCTGAATTAGCAAGAAGTGGTGAGGTATAGCGGGGTTTATCGATTATAGAACAGGCTCCTCTAGGTGGATATAAAGTACCGCCAAGTCCTTTGAGTTTTAAGCGGTGGCCAGTAGTTCTCAGGCAAATAACTTTGTTTTTAAGTTATTGTGGTTTAGGGCTAAGCATAGTGGGGTATCTAATCCCAGTTTGGATCTTAGCTATCGTGTATTAAGTCTACTAGAATAACTTTCGTTTCTGATTTTAACTTCAACGATGAATTTTCACATATTGGTTGAATTTTAATTCTATTGGGGGTACTCTAGGGACACGTTTTACGCCGGGTGATAGTTAATTTGGGTTAATCGTATGACCGCGGTGGCTGGCACGAGATTTACCAACCCTTGGAGGTATAACTTAGTCAAACTTTCGTTCATTGCTTAATTTTTATCACTGCTGGGTCCCGTGGGGGTGTGGCTAGGCAAGACGTCTTTAGCTATTAGAATGAACTTGATGTCCTCTCCTTCAAATTCTGTAGAATTTTGGGGGATTTGACACTGGCTTAGGGAGTTTTGCATGTGTAATTTTACCTCTAACTAACTATAAGGCTAGGACCAAACCTCTTGTGTTTATGGGATAAAAATATCCATCTAAGCATTTTCAGTGCTTTGCTTTATTTTAAGCTACATTAACGTTAATTTATCGAGACTAAAAAATAACTCAAAAATTTTGACACTTTTAAGTATTGATAGGCTGGTAAAAAATTTGTGATTTTTTTTGCCAGGGACTGAAAATTAAGTTAGTTTTGGTGAATTATTAGAATAGAATGGGGAAATTTGGGGTCAAAATCCTTGCTTTTGGGGTTTGACAAGGGGAGTAGGCTTCAAATGG